AAGAAAGTTTCATCCTAAAGGGAGTTCCGTGGACCTAGGCTTACGAAAGTGGTTGCTATGGTGGCAAGTTTGACAACAGGCATCGCATTTCTGCTTTTTGAATAGGTATCTCTGAAAGGAAGGCCCGAAGAAAGGGGATCCGGAAAGCCCAATTCAATGACGGTGGTGGAAAGCAAGTCAGAATACGCCCTCGCTTGAGCAGGACAAAGGCTATAGAAGGTGTTCGGAGTTGACTTAACGAATTGTGATAGAATCAGATTTGAAAGCAGCTTTTCCTTACCCAATGTCGCTCTCCGAAAGACCCGTTCTTGAACGTTGGACCTACTTGCGATGGATCCGTAGCGGCCTCGGCTTGACGTAAACTCATTGGCTTCTGGGCCTGCATCCCTAAAAGCTGCTCGCTACGCAGCTTCCCTTGATGGTGGACTGGACTTACCCGCCAGTACACAAGCACTGTCCGAGCCCTTGATCGGCCTCTATTCGCTCTGATTGGCTTTCTCTTGACGACGTGGGATTCGATTCCTACCTTCATTCCTGACTCGACTAGCCCACCTTATTACTGGGTTCAGATCTCGATTACCAACTCTAACAGGAATAATGGCTTATATAACTCATGACCTTCCAGTAAAGGAAGGAGATGCTGACTTTGCCGGGTCTTAGTACTAAAGAGCTAATGCCTCCTTTAGTCCTTTCTGCCTCTTGGGTGTGTAATAAGAGGCTGCTTAAGAAGAAGGACCAGCCCCCACAACATCAACTACAGCAAGATCCGCATTTGTTTCAGAATCCGACTCATCAGGCCTATCGGATAAATGAGTCACGGACCGGAAACCAAAAAAGAATATCGAGACCCCCGTGAACACTTACTTAATGTGTCTAGCGCAGAAGGGATCCTTGTAAGAAAAGACCGCGGTTAGAAAGCTTACAAAATAAAAGAAGGGAATCGAAGAATTGAATCCCATTTGGTTTGGTTGCTAGCGAGTGAGGGAATCGCTCTGCTAGGTCGAAGCAAAGAAGGAAGGTCAAGGGAAAGAGATAAGAAGTAGTTCCAATCCCAGAGGGAAATTCCGTAGATATAATAAGATATTTGATCCGAAAATAAGGTGTTACACAAGGCAAACCATGAAGTAGCTCTCATGGCCGAATGTCTTCAAATGCTCCATAAGTAAAGCATGAAGCTCCTTGGCTCTAGCTCTAGTGATAGGACCTTTGTAGGTTGGCAATGGTGTCGTTCCATGATCCTCATCATCCCCTCCTTCTTCGAAAGAATTCGTCCTCGAATTTGCTTCTGCATCAAAACAAGGAGAAAGGTCAGCAACATTAAATGTAGAACTAAAACCATACTCACCAGGCAACTCAATTTGGTAGGCATTGTCATTAATTCTCTTCAACACCTTGAATGGTCCATCACTTCTGTGCTGCAATTTAGATTTCCTAATCTTAGGAAATCTTTCTTTCCTTAGGTGCACCCACACCAAATCACCTGGCTCAAACACAATAGGCTTTCGCCCTTTGTTAGCATGAGAAGCATAAGATTCATTTTTCTTTTCAATGTGCAACCTAGCTTGTTCATGCAACTTCTTAACCAAATCTGCCTTTTGTTTACCATCTAAAGATGCAATATGCTCAATGGGTAAAGGCACTAAGTCTAAAGGAGTGAGTGGATTGAATCCATAAACAAGCTCAAATGGTGAATATCCACTAGATGAATGCACAACCCTATTATATGCAAACTCTACAAATGGTATGCATTCCTCCCAAGACTTAAGGTTTTGCTTTACTAAAGCTCTCAAAAGGGTACATAAAGTCCTATTCACTACTTCAATTTGGCCATCGGTTTGGGGATGGCAAGTAGTGGAGAAAAGTAATTTTGTTCCCAACTTACCCCATAGGACTCTCCAAAAGTGACTCAAAAATTTTACATCCCTATCACTAACAATAGTTTTAGGGATGCCATGTAATCTTACCACTTCCCTAAAGAATAGGTTAGCAACATAAGAGGCATCATCAGTTTTATGACAAGGTATAAAATGTGCCATCTTACTAAACCTATCTACAACAACAAAAATAGCATCATGGCCCTTTTGTGACCTAGGCAAACCCAACACAAAATCCATAAATATATCTACCCATGGATGCGTAGGCATGGGCAAAGGTGTATATAGCCCATGCGGCATCACCTTGGACTTGGCTCTCTTGCAAGTCTCACACCTAGCACAATATCTTTCCACATCTTTCCTCATATGTGGCCAAAAGAAATGCTCTTGCAAGATATCCAAAGTCTTTTGGGCACCGAAATGTCCCATTAACCCCCCATTATGTGATTCAACAATAAGCAAATTTCTCATAGAGCATTGAGGCACACACAACTTTGATTCCCTAAACAAAAATCCCTCATGCCTATAGAATTTCTGAAATGCACCCTTTTCACATGCAACATACACATTTCCAAAATCATGGTCATTCACATACAAGTCTTTCATAAACTCAAATCCAATCAATTTTGCACCAAGTGTGGATAATAACGCATGCCTACGTGAAAGTGCATCAGCAACAACATTTTCTTTACCTTGCTTATATTTAATCACATATGGAAAAGGTAGTTTTCCAGGGTCTTTTCCCTCTGTTCGATCCCTTCCAAAATAAAGAGAGGAAAGAACTGAAGGTCGTGAGGCTGCGGGACAGTTCCTTTTGCGTCAGAGGAAATCAATCTAATAGCTTTCTTCCTATCGTAGTGCTCTAAAAGTTGTGAGAACGACGAGTGAGAGCATCTCGGAGTCCCTCTACTCAAGAGTCTAAGCTCAAGGAAGGGCAGGGAGAAAGCCCTTTTTTTTATTAGTTTTTCGGGTACTAAACCCGGGTGGCAACCTATGTCCAGCCCTAGATTCTGCTTAAGACTTTGTAGGAGGTTTCAATAGGAGGGCGACCAGAACCCTTTTCCGAGAGAATCCTTGGAAATACTCCCATGCGTGATTTCTGACTAGAGAACTTATTAACATATTATAGGTCTTCCTTTAAGACAAGACGCTTGGTTGAGAGTGAACTCCCCAAAAGAGGAACCGATTTCGGATTTCAGTCTTTAACCGTCCCATTAGCAATTCTAGTACCAACTAGCAAAATCGAGCTTGGGAGTAGACAGACCTATCGACCAATGCCCCAGTTAGTCCTATACATGTGACCGGCTATCAGGAAAAGAATTGCACTTTTTTCATACTAATTGAATTTAGTAAGAGTTAATTTTCATTTTTTAATTTCCATCTCATATAGCTGTCAAAGTTAGCAACGTCAATTTCACTCTGAGAATCGAATTCAAATTGAAAAAAGTGCATCTCATATATATGGAAAAGTTACTAACTGAGATTTCTTTCCTAACGTCAGATTTGAATTGCACTTTTTTCATCTCATATATAGGCAAAAGTTACTTATTGACTTTTCTTCCCTAAGGGATCAGTGAAAATAAAAAAGTTGCTACTTATATAGCTGTAAAAGTTACTTTTTTTGATTCTTTATTGAACTCTTATGATATAAATAGAAAAAGGTTACTCAAAAATTCAATTCAATGAAGACCACCCTGCTCTCTTAGTGATATGCATAGGTTCGAATCCCATCAATAAAAATAGCGTATAAAAAGAATAAAGAGATTCTCCCATACTTTATCTTGGTCAACAACCAACTCTCTCTTTCTTACTACTCTTAGAGTAGAGGCTTGATTTAAGCTGTCTAGAGGGAAGAATTTAGTCTCAATCAATCAATCATGCCTCAACTGGATAAATTCACTTATTTTACACAATTCTTCTGGTCATGCCTTCTTGTCTTTTTGTTGTCCATTGCTTTGAAGTTTTTTCCTTTTCATCTATCGGTCAGGATTTATTGTTTTTTATTTACAAATAACAAGGTTCAACGCTTTCTTTATTTTGTAAAATGGGCCCTCTTTCTATATATATTACTCAGAACTGGAGTTCAGTGTTACAACAACCTTACTTCCTTCTTTTTTAGAAATTCCTTGTGTGTGTTGGGTGTGCTCCCACTCCCCGGCGATCCTCCCGGTCCAAGTCATTTTCCTTCTTCCGAGGGTCTCTACCCAACCCCCTCTCCTCAGCCCCCTTTCGACCCGCATGCAGGACCGTCTAGCCCGTCTAGCTCGGTGGTGAGCGTGCCGCAAGATGAGCTCTGGGCGGCGCTGGACAAACGCCCCGACTCAATCACTTCGAATAGAATATTTCAAGCTCCGAGTCCCGGAGTCCCGGCAGAAGTTTTTGAAGTTTCGCCCAGTCCAGACCAAGAAGCGCAACTTCAGGCTGCGCCATCCCTCCTAGCGGTAGAACATCGAATCTCAGAGGTTTTATCTTCTTTTAATCGCATAACCATGAGATCGGATATTCTAAGCTCTGTTTATGATAAACTAGGGCTGAAAACTGCGAGTTCACAAAAACTTCACCACCTCATGAACCAATTAGATATACTTGAACATTCTGAGGGGGACGAAAGGCCTAAAACCGGCGCCAAAGCAGCACAAAGGTTAATCGAGGTTATCAACGACTGGTGCAAGCAGAACCCCGGCCAATAATCTCCTACGAATACTACCAACCCAAAGAAATACGACCTCTCTGAGATATACAGTTTACGCCGGAAAGGAACGAAGTAAGTCGGCGAAAGGGAAGAATCGACTAGGAGAGTATATAGTGAATGTTCAATTTTATTGTTATGTTAAAAGCGTGACGAGAATAAAATGAATTCTGGAGATGTTAGAAGGTGCAAAATCAATCGGTGCGGGAGCTGCTACAATAGCTTTGGCGGGAGCAGCTGTCGGTATTGGAAATGTCTTCAGTTCTTCTCCATCCTTAGCAAAACTTAGACTTAGTAGGACTCGTTCGTTCATCTGGTTTCAACTTTACTTAAATTTTTCTTTATATAGTTATAGTTCGACTAATCTTTTTTATTTGTTCGAGAGGTTTCCTTTTGTACGAAACCTTCCCTTTCAAATAAAAAGAATACTCACTATCCTAATTGTTCTCCTTCTTTCGAAAATCTCATTCTTATTGATGAATGAGCTATTGAGCGCGGTTGTCCCCTTTTTGCCATCGCTGGGGGAAAGAAATGGGAATTCAATTCCACCCACCCCGCCTCATCATTCAGATTCAACTCTATTGGCATTGGGGGACACATCAAATAATGAGAATACGCTCTCTTCTAGAGGTATGCCCGGTTCTGGGTCGGCTGTTAGAATCATTCAAGCGCCCAGTCCGGGAACCCGGGCGGAAGTATTCGAGGTTGAGACCAGTCCGGAGCTTGAAACGCAACTTCAGGGGGCGACCCCTTTAGGGCAGCACGAGGAGGCGCGCAGAAGGGAGGAGGAGGTGGGGCAAGCCTCTAGTCCCCTTCTAGACAATGAACACGATCCTATCCAAGTTGACGAGCTTCTAGATGAGATTACCAAAGTCCTTCATAAATTGGAACCCTCAAAACTACAAAAAGCCAAATTGGAACGCTTGTTAGAGCCTGTTAAGCTAGACCTATCCGACGCGCCGGAAGAACTCCTATACACTGTCCTTGATAAAATCAAAGAGCTGGAGTCTGCAAAATTTTCCAATAAGAAAGGCCGCAGGCTCCAGGCAATTTCCAATTTACTTAATTTGATCCGCGAATGGAAGACGAGAAATTGAGAATCGCTCATCCAATTACTACACGAAGCTATTGCCTTATTTGCATTAATGATGGCCTTTTTGATCTTATTTGTTTTCTAAGGTTTTGAGTTGTCTTCTTTTTGAAGGTTTAGTCTTTTTCTCACGAAGAAGATGAGGCCCCCTAGGAATGGGGGAGGAGGGAGAGTGGGTAAGCGGGCTCCTTCCACAACTAATGCACTCGTGAAGTGCTAATAGATGTATCTAAGGCGAGCTCTTTTGCTCGCTGTTGGATTCGAACCTGCATTGTAAGCTAAAGCCCTAAAGGTCTTTTCTTACCCTTTCTTTTTGCCTTTTTTTCAGTAGAATATGAGTTTTAAACAATTTATTATAAAAGACCGTCAAAATCGATTAAATGAAACTATTGAGCCTATTCCTTAACTAGAGCTCCTTTACAAAGGAATTTCTCAGAAGCATCCTGCAGCTTAGCTTACTACTTACTATAAGTCATTTCCATAGTGATTCTCACAAGAAAAAGATAAGAAGAAGGAAAATGACAGACGCTAACCTAACATCTTTTAGGTTAAAGCGGCCCGGATCCTCGCTTTCTTTTGTAGCTGGACAACCTCTCGGATATCATTCCTCTTGGCCCGCACTTACACATCCTATTTGAATTGAATAGGGTGGTGTGCAGAAGAGGTGCGCCCTACGAGTTACATACTTGGAACGATAAAAAAAGGATATCAATTTTAAAGGTATGCTGTGCTCGGTGATGACTCCGTCATTGCTGATCAGGAAGTAGCCGGTGTCTATGAGTCTGCTTTCATGTTATAGCTACATAACTCTTTATTTATTTCTTTCTCCCCAAGGCGACATGAAAAGACGAGGAATTTGGGAGTCAAAATCTCATAAAAAAAATCCCTTCTTTTTCACACGGGCTCAGCCGAGTTCGCTAAGAGATTTAGAGCTAGGGGGGTGGACCTCAGTCCTATCTCAATCAAGAGTTTACTCAACTCTCACCATCCATGTGGGCCAATGGCGGTCCATATGAAGTATCCGGTAAGGCAGGTAACCACCTTAGCACGGATCGGTGGTGCTGGATTTCGGGTCTTAGCTCGGTTTGACCAGTTTGCACTACGAGCGAATTCTGGCTATGTGGACTCAGTCGTGGCTCCCTCTCGATCTTTGGATCGGTCGGGGTCGTTCCCTTAATCCGTATTGGAAAGGGTGTCATTATTGACTCTCCCCGAAAGGAGATGAGACCGCGCGAGTTAACCCTTATACCAGACGAAATCTTTGAATTGCCACTTTTTTTCGAATTTGGTAAACATCGCCCTACTAGAGCTCAGATGAGACCAGGTCTTGTATTTTAATCTCGATTTTCTCCATTGAAGAAAAGGACATCTACATATGGAAATGAAGATCCATTTTTTAGATCATTCATATCTGGCAAATGCTCTCCCCTCCTCCTGGATAGGATAGTATCAAAAGCATCTTTCGGGTTAGGAAAGTTTTCTATAATCGAGATTGACTTGGTGTTCGGTGTACCGCCTTAGATTAGAAAGAAGGGGTACCCATTAAATAACATAAAAAAGTTGTTGAAAAAGCGAATCTCCGTCTTGCCCCTGTTGCTCTCATGCTACAGTGCGCCAGGTTTGTTTTAGTTAGTCAGTCGGGAATTAAGTGACTTCTTTTCTTTTTCTTCAGCCCTTTAAGAGAGTAAGGGCGTAATGGTAGTGTGGGAGTTGGCGCGTAAACTCCAGACCCCGTCAACTCATTCAATGAATCTTCTTTCATTCACCACGCGGTTTAATTCTACTCCGTATTTACAAGCCAAAAAATGGAGAGTCATCCGAGAAAACGGAGGCGCCGAGATATTCTATGACCAAAGGTCTTGTCGCGAGCTGGATTCGAACCAGCACCTCTGGGAGAAAAAGACAGGCCCAGCGAACTACCCTTTATTCTGATCGTGACTTTGGTAACCCGGTTCGTCTTCGACAAAAGCAAGACTAATGAAGACTACATCCGGGGTCGATCGTTTAGATCAACGATTTTTTCCCTATCACTAGTGATTACTCCCGATCCGAAGCACCCCTTTTCCATTCATAGAGAGATCCAATGAAAGTAATTGAAGAAAAAAACTATTATCTCAAAAATTCTTCGATTACTTTCATTATATCTTGAAAAAATTGGCAGTTAGCCTTTTGGTTGAGGAGCTCCCTGCGATGGGAATAGAATTTTACAAAATTTAAAGTGTCGGTTCCTAGTATAGATAGGGTTGCCTGCCGCCAAAGAGTGCGGCTTGGCTTTTTCCTTTCCGGATAAGTCTCCTTATACACCTCTTCTAATTCTTTGACCAGTTTCTTGAGAGATTCCTCGAAGATGATTCGTCTTCCCTCTTCACGCCTCTTTGGGGGCTTCTCATTGGGAGAAGACCCACCTCCACCTCTAGTGGATGAGCTAGAGGCTTCGCCTTTACCTTCTACTCGAAGAGGAAAGCCTGTGCTACTAAGCGGAACAGGGAAGTCGAGCATTTACAAACCTATCCCTATCGTTAGAGCGTCGTTAAATCCCTCCCCGAGGGGGGCCCTCCATCGCCTCTCCCCCCTCCCAGCCCTGTAACTTCAACTTAGACTTAGGGCTGGCCTTGCCTCATTCTTGAAGCTACATTCTCTTCCTGGGAAGCAGTAAGGAGTTTCCAAATGACCCACGGCGGTTAGTTCATAACAAAATAATAGTTGGTTACGGTTTGGGGACTTGGGCGATAAACTCCAGGAGGGAACGCGAGATGACGAGTGCTTAGGTATGGTTTTCGGGCTTGGCCGTCGCTCATTGGGTAAATCACATCTTCTAAAGAGTACCAGGGATCCAACAGCTATTAGCTTGAGACGTGAAATCGAACAGCAGCTAAAGAGAGCTCCGCGTTAAGGGCAGCCTGATGTGATGCCTTCCTTGAGGGGTAAGGATAAGAACCCGGGCACATGTAAACCCCGAGGTCTGGTTGGTTGTGTATCACCTGATTTAATAACACATGCCAGCATCCAAGTGAGAGCATTCTCCCGGTGAGCGAGAGAGAAAAACCCTAGTTTTTGGGTATGGGTATTGGGTAGGAGCTATGAGCGGGTAGACGGGTTCCATGATGGGAATGGCTTTCGGGTTCGGGTTAGAAAGATGTAAGATCCTTCTGCCTCAGGTATATTTTATATGTTTTCGTATAGTGGTGCTTGCCCTCTTTTATACATATTATTTGATAAATGTTTTATTTATTGAATTGTTTGATAAACCTTATGGGCCCCACTTGCTCCTTAAAGGCTTGCTAAGGGTTCCGGTGGCCTTAAGACTTCCCGTTCCCTGTAGCGCCGGTAACGATTCCGTTTGGGTCGTTACAAAGATGGTATCAGAGCATTAGGTTACCAAGATGGGACCTAGTTGCTAGACAAATCAGAGTCGTGTTTGAGTCTGGGCCATTTTGTTAAAGAAAATGATTTTTGAAACCTTAGAAGCACAGCAAATTTTGTATACATGTCTTGTTATTTTGTAGAGCTGGCTGCAATTTTGTTTAGTGAGATGTGATGTTCTGGTTATACTCATGGTATGGGACATGAGTTGAGTATGAGTACAAATAGTCGATAAGTGTTCTTGGTTGCAAAACCAAGACTACGGGGATTTTTTTGGTGCTAAAGGATGAATCTTGGTATAGGGATGAGACAGTGTTCCCTGAGGGGGATGGGTAATGGAGGTAAAGTGAATGATAAAATGTGATAAGAAAGGGTTTCCTTAGTCGAAGACCCTAAGAGGAAAGACGAAAAGGCCAACCTCCAACCCTTGGTATACATAAAGACCAAGTTCAGAATCCTGCACCAGTAAGGAAAGAGTGGCATAGAATGCAAATTCTATGTAATGAGGAAGACAAGATGTAGTGTGGATGAGGGCCTACTCAAGTGAGAGGCACTAACACTTTGGGAAGTAAAGTCAGTGTGAGCACCCTGGAAGGGGTTGCAGCTGCCAATATAGGCAGATTAACTGATAGGTGCCAAGTGAAATACGGGTATGATATGGTGTCTACCCAGTGAAAGGCACAAGTATGGAAGGGAATTGAGTATGCTTGAGTGTCCCAAAATGGGACATAGCTTCCTAGGTAGGCAGTATTACAGATGGATGTCCTGTTAGGACATGTGTTTCACCTGAGCTAGGTGCAAAGGGTAGAAGTTTGAGACCTTAAGTGGTCTAATGGTAATGCAGTATTCTATTCACCCTTCAAAACGGGTAGTCCTATAAACTGCAGATCACAGTGAGGACATGAGGGAAATGGATAGAACTGCGTGCCATATGAGGACACCCAGAGAGGATGTATACTCATACGGCTACTGCCTATGGCTAGTGTTGCAGAGTATGGATAAACTCTTGCAATAGAGTCAGAGACTCCTAGTGAGGGCTAGTGACCCTCAAGGCAAAAAGGGAATGAGACAGTCAGAGTGAGTGACTATGTCACTCTAAGACAAACCATTTGGTCTCCCGTGTGGGATTTCAGATGGTCTAGGCGTCACATTTGATGATTGCCTAGTGTATATGAGGACAGAGTTCTCTCCCTCAGAGGAGAGTGAGATGCAGAACATCGTTCTGCTCTATGAGAAAGAGAGAAGGTTATGAATGATGATCATAACCTGTGGGATGGTATCCTAGGAAAGATGTCCAACCAGAGTTAGAGTGAGGATAGTACCCCTCTCCTGTTTGTCCTTGAGGTGCAGCTTGTGGTACTGCCACCCATGAAAGATAGGTGATGCAAACCCCTTTAGACTTGCTAAGGAACCCAATACCAATCTTGAAATCATCCCAAGGAAAGCTCAAAATCAAGTTCTTCTAGTGTTATCACTTAACCCAATATCAACAATGTGATAGAAAACTAAGTGAACAAACAATAGGCAATCAAGGATTCACAACCCAACATCAACAATGTGATGAAAAACTATGAATATCAAATTAAAACTTAACAAGGGATTAACTTGCTAAAAGTTGTAGTTTAGTTCCTAAACCTTGAGAATCTAAGAGTTGTATTAAAAGGAACTCCGCTTCGTCAACTAGACGGTTGCAAGGTGAGAATAGAACCTGTAAATTCTCATATAGAGAGAGAACCATAGGTATGGGTCCCGAACGGATAAGGGAATAAGAAAGAACAAGATCTCCATCTGCTCTTTATATAAGCAATTAAAGGCCTCTTGCTAGTAGAAGGCCAAGGCCTATTAGTTCTTGGTGGAATGTGAGAGAGGGTAAGGGGTAATGATAATTAGAGAAATGAGTGAATGAAATAAGAGAAGAGGGAAAGTAGCTCTATTTAAAGAAAAAAGCATTTTTTCTCTTCCACAATTAGAGAAGGCTTTCAGATGACTGCTTTGACATATTAGCCCGGATTAGGCTTTGATTTCAGTTCCCAGCCAAGGTAAATAGGAATAAGGAGATCCCACCACCCAATGGACTACTAGCTTAACCCGAGAAAGACAAAGACAGGCTTTTGATCCAACTGTAGGACTGGAGCATAAAGTGCTTCGAGAGGAAAGTCTGAATCAATTCTGCTTTATTCACTCGCTTCTTATATTTTTTTCTATTGAAGACTTCTCTTAGGAGATTTCAAGTTAGGGATAGGAATCGGTAGCATGAACAGCTGATTCAGCAAGAGCTCAAAAAACCATAAAAAGCCAATTTTTCTAAAATCCAGAACTTCTATCCGCTGGAGAAGAAAAGTCGCTTGCGACATATGTACTGAGCTTGTTCGGGAGACATGGTCCAAGCCCGGTAAAGAAGATCAAGAAGATGATGCTCCTGAGCAGAAAGAAAGAGAAGGTGCGGGGCAAGAAGCGGGGTAGAGGAATTGGTGAACTCATCAGGCTCAAATCCGTCCTGATAGAATCCTGTCCCCGCCTACAGAACGCAAGAAAGACGGATTGGAACTGAATTCCAGAGTCCATAAGGGGTTCTTGCTTGCATGCTTCAGTGAGTTAAGTTAATATTCTCCTTCTCTATTTCGTGACGAGGTTATGCCCTTTGTCCGTTGTGAGGTGAGGGTTGTGACTGAACCAGCTTTATTCGTTGTTGACTGCTCGAGTCTGCTGAGGGACCACTTCGATTTGTTTATAAAAGCAAGCTACCTTTCCTTTAGCCAACACCTCCAAATCTTGTTGAGAATAGGAGCATGCGTGGTACCAACTACATTCTACGATTCGATCGAGGAGTCTCTCTCTGTGACCTTTACGTGATAGTAGGATGACCACTTTCTTCATTGTTAGTGGTGCCGGTGCATCTTTGTAGTTGGTTTTGGGGCTTGGTCTTTTCTTTCTTTCACTTTTCCCAACGCTCTGATTTTGTTGATTTTCTGGTTGTCTCAAGTCTCACTCTGAATGGATGCTGCCGTGGTCTGGCTGTGCTGCTCACTTGAAATGTTGATATCTTTTGACTACCAGTGAAGGTAGGAGACTTCGTTCTTCGATAGAGGAAGGGCTTCTCCCATGATAGACAAAGCCATTTTCCTTTTTATTCTGTTTTGATATCATATCACCGCAACCTCATTCTCCTCTGCGATGATATTAGCACTGTCTACAGGTACGTGCAAAATATCTTTATGACTTCTACTTCGTACCCTTGACTGGAGAGAGGGATTCGTTGTCTTCTCATAAGGTTTCGTCAGATTACATATTACCTAGCGAGCTAGCAACTGAGATAATTGGCTCATGGCTCTCAATCTCGTCTTTCATTCCTTTACTGGTGGACCGAGGAATGGACCCACCTGAGTCAACTTGCACATTACGTCCTGCTTTTTCTCTGCCAGTGTTCCTGTGCAAAAGGTTCGTTCGAGTTTCAGTTCCAATTCTCAAAGGGTTGCATGAGGGGCTCAAGAGATTGATGTAAGTAATCGGGTTCTTTTTGTTTTCTATTTCTAGTCATGCTTCAAAATCGGGAAGGCTCGACGTAGTTGAGGGAAGTTTTTTACCTTTCTAAGAGAGAGGAGCTGGTATTCGCCGGTATGGATGGGCTTAGGAAAAGATGGGTCTTAGCGGATTTTGTATTAGCTTCGTTGTCCCACTTATCAGTACAGTAAAGTCATCAGGGTCAGCTTCCATGCTTTCCTTGTTCATCCACCGGCGAGATAAATTGGAATCCGGAAAGATACATTGAGCTAATCAACAGTCCCTTCTTCGGGCAAGACCTAGTCAATCAAGAAAGAAGTAGGTGATGGGTTATAAAGGAGCAATTCAAACTAAAGCTGGAAGCATTGGAAATTCAGTGAAAAGCAAATTTCGTAGATCAGCAGATCGGATCAACCTTGAATCATTTAAAGGATCAAGCTGTGTCAACCAACGGCAGGAGCAGGTTCACCATTTTAGTTCTATACTGGAGCCAACCTCTATTCTTCCACTTCACGCAATTTCTTGATTGAAGTACGTGATTTCCTCGATAGCTGACTTCTTTCGCCCTTTCTCTGCTATTGCTCTGGCATCTTTTCAGCTCATTATCAGTTCGGAGTCTGTGCTGCTCTATCCCTATTTACTTATCTCGTTTATTGCCTGCTATGAGGTGGGCCGCTCAGCTCAGAAGCGGATCCTCCCCTTTTGGGATATAGGAAGAAAATAGAACTATGCCTCCATCGCTCTAGTAGCAAAGACATCCTTTCTGACCGATACATCCGGAAGATCGGAAAAGAAAGACTGACAGCCAATCCAGTTTCAACGGTCTGTAATGGTAGGCTAGCTCACTTAGTCCCCTCTCTGATCTCTTATGAGTGAATCTCTATTCTTTCCTTCTTTCGGCAGAAGCATAGATGCTAACCGTCCTGTTAAATTAAAGCAAGCACTCCTCTGGTGGAGATACTACTCTCAGTCAAAACTCAACTCTCGCTAATAAGGACTAAGCAAACGAGGAAGAGGAAAATAAGATAAAAGAATAAAAACCCACTAAAGAGTAACGGAGGTGTGCAAAGGTAGGCTCAAGCTAACTCTAAAGGGAGTGAGTGCACTACGAGTCCTAGGGCAGGAGAAGGCGATTCAAATTGTTAGCCAGAGCGGAGGGGGGCCCATTAGATTGAATTAGCGTGGTTCGGTTTTAGGCATACGGCATTAACGGTCGAATAAGCAGTGATTCCTGATCGGCACTTGCTATAGAAGAAGCAGCAGTTAGCTCTAACGGGGCTGAAGTCACTTTAGGGGTTAGCTCTGCAAATGTTGAAAGAATAACGGCAGCTAATTCATCCGCATCTGTTGGAGGAAGGAAGCCGGGGAGCGATAACTAGAACAAGGAAGCTATTGTCTTTGAGGCCTAAGGACTGCTAATGAGAGTCTTCCTCGCCATGTGAAAAGATCTCTCTTTATGCTCGAAATCTCAATACAATTATTCTGCTGGGAGTGCTTATTCAACTTCATTGATTGCCTTTTTCGTGAGAATCTGAGGCCTTGAGTTTGGCCTTACTCATTTAGGGCTTGCCCTATTGTGTAAGGTTCTTTGTGAAAGGCTTTCTGAACCCTTTTTTTTGATGTCTGCAACTTTCATTGTCGTGGCCTCGAAGCACGCAGTGGGAACATAACTTAGGAACTCTCTCGTAGATGATTTTCTTTCATTTTTTATGCCTGGGTAACCTCTATTACTAGCTCTAGCCCCATTACCAATGAGACAACGCGGTAAAACGTGACCGTTCGGCCAATGCATTCACTCACATACGTTGATTGCGGTGCGCCATATTCCACCATCATGCGGCTTTTTCTCTCAGTTCGATGCGCCATTTTCTCGTTGATACGATTCACTCAATCCTGCGCATAAAGATATGGACTACATCAAAAACCTCTACACCACATCGACTTTTTTCTTCCATAGGTCCTTGGTTTTTCTCTTTTCCTGAGCGTTTCACACTAAGCTCTTCGATCTTCAGGGATACGCGATCTCCCACTTTATCGTCGATGATCAGGGATACGCGATTCTTCCAAGTCCAAGCGTTTTCCCCACAGAATATCTGCCATCAAATCACCTTCAAACAGTTTCTACGCCGGATTTGATGTTTCAAAGAAGTAGGTTTCTTTTTATGTTGAGCGATATTTCAACCATTTCCCCAGCTTCCACTCTATTGTCCACTTCTAATAAACGTGATTGATTCTGCGAGATGTGATTCTATTGTAATAGGCTCTATCTATTCTATTATGGCCGGCTTGGAGACATCAGAGGAAGACCATCATCTCTATCCGGGTACGATTTTCCAAACCCTGGGATTTTTCTCTCTTTACCGGTTATTACTCTTCCTCATCGACATATCTGTTCCCCGATCCTCCCGTGCTCTAGCAATTGCGTGATACTAAACCGGATCGAGCTCTTCGCACCTGGATAGTACTCCTTTCACCGTGCTTTC